AGAAATTATAGTATGAGAACTAGTGTTAATAGCACTGATTTCAATATAAGAGGAAGATCTAATGATTTAGATATAAATAAAAAATACAGACATTTATGGGTTCAGTGCGAAAATTGTTATGGATTAAATTACAAAAAATTTTTTAAGTCAAAACTGAATATTTGTGAACAGTGTGGATATCATTTGAAAATGAGTAGTTCAGAGAGAATCGAACTTTTGATTGACCCAGGTACTTGGGATCCTCTGGATGAGAGTATGGTCTCGACGGACCCCATTGAATTTCATTCAGAGGAGGAACCTTATAGAGATCGTATTGATTTTTATCAAAGAAAGACAGGTTTAACTGAAGCTGTTCAAACAGGCATAGGTCAACTAAATGGTATTCCCGTAGCAATTGGGGTCATGGATTTTCAGTTCATGGGAGGAAGTATGGGATCCGTAGTCGGTGAGAAAATCACCCGTTTGATCGAATATGCTACTAATCAATCTCTACCTGTTATTATTGTATGTGCTTCTGGAGGAGCACGCATGCAAGAAGGAAGTTTGAGCTTGATGCAAATGGCTAAAATATCTTCTGCCTTATATAATTATCAATTCTATAAAAAGTTATTCTATGTATCAATTCTTTCATCTCCTACAACCGGTGGAGTTACAGCCAGTTTTGGTATGTTGGGAGATATCATTATTGCTGAACCTAATTCCTACATTGCATTTGCGGGTAAAAGAGTAATTGAACAAACATTGAATAAGACAGTACCCGACGGTTCACAAGCGGCTGAGTATTCATTCCATAAGGGCTTATTCGATCCAATCGTACCACGTCATCTTTTAAAAGGTGTTCTGGGTGAGTTATTTCAGCTCCATGGTTTCCTTCCCTTGACTTAAAATTTGAAAAATTAAAGTACAGTACTAGATTCAGTTATTTGTAGTGAGCAATAAATAATTCATCATCGTGACAAAAAACCAATAAAAATGACGTTTGGTAACATAAATTCTGCTTGTTGTAGGAAGAGTCAGAAGTTTTGGATAATTACTTTTCTCTTTTCCCACGGATCATTTTTGTTTGTATTTTACCTCTATTTCTGATTAGGAATTAGAAACCCTCTATTAACAGGATAAAAAAGTGAATTTTTCTTCCTAGGAATTTTTTTGTTTTGGAAAAAGAAGAATTTTCGAATTGTATTTGTCCTTCTTACGTCTTAATTACGTTTTAATGCTTATTAAATTTTAATGCTTCTTAGTTTTTATTAGTTTTAGTTCTTAACTTAATTATAATTAATAATTAAATTCTTATTTATTTTTTTTTTTTTTATTATAATAAACATAAAAACAAGCACAAAGAAAATAATTAGAAATTATTATAAATAAATTTCAAATTAAATAAATAAGATAAAAAAAAACTAATTATTAATATAAATTACTAATTATTAATATAATGTGTATTAATATATAGTAAAAGTCAAATGGAATTGATGTATAATTTGTAAATATATTAGTATTAGTAATAGAAGTAATCTCTATATCTTCATATCTTCCGAAAATCCATTTTTTGACTTTTACGATGAATCCCTCTTGTATCAGATTAGTTAGAGTCGCGAACTCATAAAAACTTCTTATTATTTGAGTTTTAGAAAGCAGATAAGAATGAAAACAGGATAAGAAAAAGTTTATTATTAAATAGAATTATCATACATATTCGTGTAGAAAGATAAAAAAAATAGGTACATTTAATGTAGTTTTACGTTTCTTGTACTTAATTACTTAATATTATATTATATTATTTATATTAAAATTATATTATTTATATTATAATATATATAATTAATAGATAGACTACTTATCATAAGATATCTTTATAAGAGGTTCAAATATTAAATTGAGGCACCCATTCTATGACAGATTTCAACTTACCCTCTATTTTTGTGCCTTTAGTGGGCCTAGTATTTCCGGCAATTGCAATGGCTTCTTTATTTCTTTATGTCCAAAAAAATAAGATTGTCTAGCTGCGATGTATGGGACCACACAAGTTATTTCAATCAACGATGGATCATTATTTAGGTATCTATTTTTTTAGTGGAATGTGGTACGATATGTGACTCCTTGCAAATACAAATGAAAGGAAGAGCCGTTTTGCATATATATACATTATATCTGTATAAATGCATGTATATGCAGGTATAGCTCTGGTCAAAAGCGGCTCATCGAATATTTAAAGTGGAAAGTCAATGTATCTAACCAATTACTTCTAATGGTTCACATTAAGTGCTAGTTGATGAGAGTTACCTCGGGCTCGGGAGCAAAAAAAGTCAAATTCATTTGGTTTATTCTCCCAATTCCAATCGAATGCAATTGGATCTAGTATAGTATGAACTGGCGATCAGAACATATATGGATAGAACTTATAACGGGGTCTCGAAAAACAAGTAATTTTTTCTGGGCCTGTATCCTTTTTTTAGGTTCACTAGGATTCTTAATCGTTGGAACTTCCAGTTATCTTGGTAGGGATCTGATATCCGTATTTCCATATCAGCAAATATCTTTTTTTCCACAAGGGATTGTGATGTCTTTCTATGGAATTGCGGGTCTATTCATTAGCTCCTATTTGTGGTGCACAATTTTGTGGAATGTAGGTAGTGGTTATGATCGATTCGATAGAAAAGAAGGAATAGTGTGTATTTTTCGTTGGGGATTTCCTGGAAAAAATCGTCGTATCCTCCTTCGCTTCCTTATGAGTGATATTCAGTCAATCAGAATGGAGGTTAAAGAGGGCCTTTATACTCGACGTGTCCTTTATATGGAAGTCAGGGGCCGGGGAACTATTCCCTTGACTCGTACTGATGAGAATTTAACTCCACAAGAAATTGAACAAAAAGCTGCGGAATTAGCCTATTTCTTGCGCGTACCAATTGAAGTATTTTGAAATGAAACGAGGAATAAATACTTTCTCAGCATGAGAAAAGGAATTCAGTAATCCTTTTCTTTTTTTTTTTCATTTTATTTTAATACAACTGAAGTTTCTTCAGAATGTTCATTCGAGTGGAACATGGTAGATTCTATTTCTTTGTTCTGTTGATGTGGCGGTGACCCTTAGAATAAAGCAAAAGCAGGGGGACGTATATGGAACAAAACGACTAAACTATAATAAGAAGTAATTTTTCGTCTGCCAAAATTTTGTTAGTGTATGATGGAGTTCAACTCAATTCTTTCTTCCATATTTCATACTAGTAACAAGTATAATAAGTATAGATTCATTACATATACCAAAACCGGACATTTCGAAATAGGGAATTCATCTTTTCTTTTTAGTTTAGGGCCAAATTCCATTTTATAATTGATATATTAGATATAGATACAGATAGATCATACTTTTTATCTTTCATTTTGCTCCTTGAGAAACAAACGATCTCTCATAACCATCCAATTTATCTCTCGTTTTGTCACTTATTTCGGATTTCATCATCAATATTCTTCAGAAATATCTCCTCTTTTCCTAGGGTGAAACATTTCGAAATAATTACTTTGTCCACGGTGGAGTTCTTTCGTCTTGAAATTTTAATAATATTCTTCAAACGGTTTTTGAGCATTCGTCAAAAAGAACAAATAAGGATGCAATACAATGGGGTTCTAATTTGTTCAATTGAAATATCTGAATTTTTTTTTCATCCAAAACAGACTCTATCTTTATTCTATTTCTATATTTATTCTATATTTAATTTAGACCCAAGATTTAATTTAGTTAGATCAAGGACTAAGTAAAGGACTAAATAATTATACAAAAATTGAGAATAGATCCATAGGTTCCACACCTTGTTATAGAACTCATGCTTCAGAGAAATATCAAATAAGATCAAATTAACAAATAAAATGAAGCAAGTTTATTAACAATTCAAAAAAAGAAAAGTGAAAAAAAAAAAAGAAAGCGTTGATTTTCCTTCCATATCTTGCATCTATAGTATTTGTACCCTGGTGGGTCTCTCTCTCATTTAATAAATGTCTGGAACCTTGGGTTAATAATTGGTGGAATATCAGGCAATCCGAAACTTTCTTGAATGATATTCAAGAGAAGAACGTTCTAGAAAAATTCATAGAATTAGAACAACTATTTCTGTTGGATGAAATGATAAAGGAGTACCCCGAAACACATCTACAAAAACTTCGTATAGGAATCCACAAAGAAACAATACAATTGGTCAAAATACATAATGAATATAATTTACATAGCATTTTGCATTTCTCGACAAATATAATCTGTTTCGCTATTCTAAGTAGTTATTTTATTCTGAGTAATGAAAAACTTGTCATTCTTAATTCTTGGGTTCAGGAATTCTTATATAACTTAAGTGACACAATAAAAGCCTTCTCTATTCTTTTAGTCACCGATTTATGGATCGGATTCCACTCTCCACATGGTTGGGAACTAATGATTGGTTCGGTCTACAACGATTTTGGATTAACACATAACGATCAAATAATATCCGGTCTTGTTTCCACTTTTCCAGTCATTCTAGATACAATTGTGAAATATTGGATTTTCCATTATTTAAATCGTGTATCTCCTTCACTTGTAGTCATTTATCATTCAATGAATGAATGAGAATGAAGAACTCATTTGATCTCTTGATATCAATCAAATCAGAAAGATTCTTTCTTCGTGCATAACGAAATTTAAATTTGACTTATTCTTTCTTTATACTTCTGCCTGTTTATTCAGGGTATTTGTCCTATATTCCAGTACAATTATTCCAGTACAATGACAGACTTGTGGATAGGGAACTATACTAGCTACCTACCTAATTTATTGTAGAAATTGGGGGATCGATGATTGGACCATGCAAAATAGAAATACTTTTTCTTGGGTAAAGGAGCAGATGACTCGATTTATTTCTGTATCGATCGTGATATATGTAATAACTCAGACATCTATTTCAAATGCATATCCTATTTTTGCGCAGCAGGGTTATGAAAATCCACGAGAAGCAACTGGACGAATTGTGTGTGCC